CTCGGCTCCATACTGCTCCAGCCGCTCGCTGTAATAGCTTGCTTCTCGGGTGGCTCGCACCCTGGGTGGTGCGGCTGAGCCAGAGTGGGCTCAGCAGTCGGCCTATGTTTCCGGGCGCACGCGTAAAGGCATGATTAGTTCCACAAATCTCACTGCACTGACCATAGTAAACTCCTTCTCGTTGTACCGAAATAGAGGTCTGATTTAAACGACCAGGTACAGCATCACATTTGACACCTAAGGAAGGTACAGCCCAACTATGAGGTACATCAGCAGGTGTTACAATAATACGTAAATGAGTTTTTTCTGGTACAACCACTCTATTGTCCACTTCTAATAAACGTGATTGACCCAATTCTGGATCATCTTCTGGAATCGTATAACTGTCAAAAGTGAGTGACTCTTCATCGGAACTGTTATAGTCCGAATACTCATAAGTCCAATACCATTGATGTCCAATAGCTTTGATAGTAATGGCTGGATCTACTACTACCTCGTCCATTGAATATAACAGAGCAAATGATGGTATAGCAATGAACATCAGGATGATACTAGGAAATATGGTCCAAAGAATCTCGATAGTAGTTCCATGAACAATCCTTTGCGGGATTGGATTTTTTTTATAGTGGAAGTGCCATAAAGCGCGAACCAAGATCCATGATACGAAAACAAAAATCAGAATAAGGAAGAAAAAGATATCGTGATGTAAGTCTATTATTCCTTGCATCATAGGTGTTGCTGCGTCTTGAGATCCTAATTGCCACGGTTCCGCTGCATCACAAGGAGCAATTGTGAGGAATAGCCATTCTAGAACAATCATTTGCTTTGGTTCATTCTTTCACTGCTCTGCTCCCCCCCAAAAAAAGAGAGACTTGCTCTCCCAATTCAGGAAGTCGGAAATGGCCGGTTGGGTTGGTCCAACCAAGAAAGGCATGGGAGTCTTTGGGCATTGCTTGGGCCGAGTTAAGTAAAGACTGGCTACCTAGTGATTGACAAGCACCCTCACTGCACACTTTCTATATATCTGTCTCCATTATCAGCTGCATGTTTTAGTTATGAATCGGAGATAAAAGGGAGGTTACAATTTAGAATCCGCTATTAGTCTTGTCATTTATTCTTGCTTCAAGCTTAGGGAAGCCTGTTTACTTATCGGGATGGGGAATGAATAATGACGTAGACCCTCTTATGAGTCTTACGCGGGTGAGGCCCTGCCTTACTTAAATAAATCTCCTTTTCGTTTTCGGAATCATCTTCTATCCCCAGCAGCAGGAACCCCTTCTTTCATGAGCCTAGGGGCACCAATTCACAGCCTGCGAAGTTCTAGCTTCCCCTTATCTGGTCTCAATATGAAGTCTTGGTCTTCAGTCCCAATCTGATCGAAGAAAAGAAGTCGAACTTCGGGGGCAAAGACGCTCTCATTACGTACATTATGTAAAGAGCACTCGCTTTGTCTCGTGAGCTTAACCTTAGGCTAGGCTCCTTTCTCATAACTTAAGGTTGAGCTCGCTTCCCAACAAGCAATCGCTCCTTGGAAGAAAGAATGACTTTAGAAGAACTTGGCCGGGCTTTTCCTTTTAAGTAAATAAGAATAAGTAAAGCCGGATTATTCGACCGCACCCCTTTGCTCTCAAGCCTTGCTTTCAGGTGAAGTTTCAGTCTAGAGGCTAGGAGTGAGGCTCTTTCCCTACTAATATGCGGATTCTCCTTATGCTATTGCTATGGTGGTATACGCCATGGGCTGGGAACAACGGTAAACGTAAGGCCTTGTTGACTTTACGAAAGTAGGCTAGGCTTGCTGCGGAAGAGAAAGTGGACTCCCTCGACCAGATAGGAAAAGACTCGCTTTTTGGAAAAGGATGGTCTGCTCTACATCAAGGGGAATAATCTTTTTGTCCCAAGGTAGGATAACATACGTAGGGACTTGTTGAAGTAGTATCACGATACTCGCTGGACAGGGCATCCCGGTCAGCACCGGCGTTGTTTGGCGCTCGACTGAAAAAAGGGCAGGATGGATGGAAAGAAGTCAATTTAAAGCACTAATTCTGTTCTTTGATCGGAGGTCTCATAGATCTTCTTCAATACCTTCTTACTTAATGCTAACCGAGAAATAGCGCTCATCAGGGTGGTTTGCTCGGGTTAGCCAAGAAAGCCTTAGCGCGCAAAGGCATAGAGCTCAAACACAGGCTTAGTAAGAGATTCCAAGAGTGTAGTTAACGGTCCTCGCTCCGGGGATTCGGCTTAGTCACCATCTCTGGCCATGAATCAAAGATTCCTCCTGGCGAGCAGGGCCGAGCCATGAAGGAAAGGGCAAAAGGAGGTTGCTTGCTCTCAGTCTCTACCTCTTCTTTTTGACCTAACTTCAAAATCTTTTATGCTCGGCCATACCAACATGGTAATGTAAATTCCCTCCCTTTGAAGTGCATTTATCAGATCAGCTCCCCGAGTCACTAGAAAGAGGGTGAAAGGCCCACTACTTCTTCATTCATGGCCTATTTTTTGATTGATCTCCCTTTCGTATTCATTCGACCTGAGGCAAAAGAGAAGTCATACAAAGAAAGGTTCTTTCATGCAATGCATAACGGGCGGGCCTCCTATGATGGATTCCTCCAACTCAATGAATGAAGGGAGGAGTATGATAAATTTGAATCTATATGAAGATTCAAACAAAAAGGAAAAAGGAACCATATCTTACTGAATAATCTGACTGAATGAGCAAGAGCTCTTTATGTGGTCTCACTTTACCACCATCTGAAATGCGCGAAACTTCGATTGGTGGAAGCCAGTCCATGAAGATTCTCCCTTTTCTTACGTGCAATTCCCCTCTTTCGGTAAGCATCCAGTATCTCAGCAAATGAACATTTCTCTAAGCTTATCCTGTAGTTTATACGTCGTTTGAAAGCTGCTTCAAGGATCCAACGAATAGCTAAGGTTTGTTGACGATCCCTGGCTACAATCCCAGGGACATCATAAATAGTACCTGCTATTCCTACTTTTTCCACTTCGCATATGGGCTTTATATTCTCTAGGGCGTCAACCATAAGTTTGATTACATCGCGTTCAGTTCGAGCTGGGCGATGAAAAGTTTGATAAAGAATAGCACGAACTCTTGTTTTTTTACCTTCTTTCATGCGAAAGTTGACCAACTTCTTGATCAATTGTTTTTGTTCACGATCCAAGCCCCCCATATAGTTTAGAATTTCCGAGCAATTGGAAGCCGCTTTCGATGACGAGGCCGAAAAATTTATATTACGCAATCCTTACTGTCCATCTTTATCCGCCAACTCCCCTGTTTCCATCTTTCCTTTCAGAGTTTACCACTCTTCAACGCTTCTTGAACTTTGTTTAGGGTCTCGCTCCCTGAGTTCAAGAGTATACACTCTCGCGTCATACGGCTCCGTCCCGGAATCAGGACCTTCCCTTTCCTTTGACCAACGGGTCCTCCAACCTGTCCTTCCTTTCTATTTCTCGGTAAGCGGTTACGCTCGTTTTGGGTCACATAAAAAATAGAGAAAGGATCTATACGTGTCTGATTCTCGGCCATTCATTCGCAAGTAACTTATAAGACGTGAGAGATGCTCTAAGTCATAACGGGGAAGGCCGGAGACTTCGCTCAAATGAAATGGGGGGCGGCTTTCTCCTCAATAAAATGAAAGGCTGCTTCTTGTTTTATAAATTTAGAACTCAATAATAAATATTTACTTGGCATTAGGTTCGCGAAGCTCAAGATCTCATTTGTGATCTTGAGCTTCTTGCTTACTCTCCCGAATCGAAAGATCTCTTATCTCCGAGGTGAGGATGGCCTCATAAACTGGTTTGCCCAAGGTGGACGCTCGATCCAACTGATCTTTCACAAGGGCCAAGTAGCCCCCTGGACGAGTTTGGGGAAAATTGTTAGAGGGATCTAAAGATTCAAGTCTCTTTATACGGTTAAATAAAGACCTTTCTATTTTGGCATTCTCGGTCCTATATGGAGGAAGCACCTCTTCTCCTGCATCCCTTTGATTGCTTAGTATCTCCTCCTTGCCGCACTCTTCTGGTACAAAGGACTAGACTGATAATTGTGTATATAAAGAAGAGTTTAGTCTTTCTTCAAAAAAGTAAGATAGTTGATCGAGAAACCTCCGCCCAAAGGTGCTTTTTGAAAGCCGGTCACCGGTAGGCTAAGAACCTTTCTTACTTATGAAGAAAGTTACAACTCTAGTGAAATTGTAAGGGGAGATACTCAATATATCATTTTTTTTTCTCGATGCTTTGAATAGCCTAGTTTCGTACCCAAGAAGCAAGGGATGATACTTTCTTTCTGATCTACTCCCACTCTCAGCTGCAACTTTTTGTGGTTATTGTTACCTACCCGTGTGCCCCTGAGACAAACGGCTGATGCCAACTTATTTAATGCATCCTTTCACAACTCTTCATATTGTAAAAAAAAACCTTTTCAAATCAGCTACCACGAGAGGAGGTTCACATTCACCGCCGTCTCGTACAGATTAGTGAGTGGCCAAACTAACGAAATCGAATGCGGGCTCTGTGCCTAGCGGTAGGGCTGTGGTATATGTATTTCCAATGTCCTATTATTCTCCAGCTGTGGCGCACTCACTGGAGATGATCACCTCTCTTTCTCCATTACTCTTCTGCCATATAAACCTTTCCAGCCTTGACACATTCGCCAGTTCTAGGGGTAGAGGGAATCTTTGTATTCGGTCCTAAATGGTTTCATCAATCTAAGCGATACTCTTTCAACGGTGCCCGGATGCTTCCTGTTTTCAAGATTTTTCTAGGCCTCATGAATTTTGATTATATTTTCCATTCTATCACGCAATTTGAATCTATCTATTCCGGAATCGTCGTTTAATATCCAAAAAGAAAAAGGTAAAAGCGGCTGTATAGGTAATGTATTTGGGTTCAACCTGATGCCTCATGAGTAAGATTTCTTGAATGCTTGCCTAGGCGGATTGCCTTTATACTTTTGAATGCTCTATCTTCAGGATGGCTTGTTAGAATCAGAAGAGCACTGTCCAGTATATCGCTGATCCTATGACTAACCATTTGACCCTTATTAGCTTAGCTTATTAGGTAGCCTTTGTTGACAACCCATCTATATATTTTCTTTAGGGGATCGTCATGCAACCATTAAGGGGGTAAGGTTGAACAGTTTAATGACCTTACCAGAGGTAAGCCTCTACCTATCCAACGTACGTTCGCAGTTCGATTTCCTCTTCTTTCGGGCTCGAGTTTGTGTGGCCAGTTTCAGTCTGGCTGGCTTGGATTGTTTCGGGCATATTGTTGGGCGAAACCCAGTTCACCCATTTCTGAGAATCAAATTTACGGAAAAACTGAGCTTCCGCAACAGGGTCATTTGAGACTATAGAATTAGTTATGTTTGTCATTTGAGCTTTGGTCGGGAGGCTTCAAGGTCGATGCTCAGTTGGGGTAGGCACGTTATCACTAGGGTCAGTATTGGCCTTTTTTGATTGTTCCGTGATCCAGCACTAGAAAGCCTCCAGATAGATTCCTCCAAATCATATCTATCCATTGTTCACAGAAGGGAATTCTTTCTCAGCCTTTCCCATCCATCTTACCATACGGGACCCACTTAATCCGTTCGATGTCTCATCAGTACGACCCGGCATTCAGTAAGGCAAAAGAAAAAATGCCACTGAGTCTTTGCCTTCTGGTCCCTGTTTCATTCTGGGACGTGGAGGTATTAGTTCCACCTTTTTTTCGGTACAATAGACCTTTCAAGGTGGAGTATTAGCCCATGTAAATATGATGGGGGAGCTAATAAACACGCTCCGGGAAGGAAAGCCCATTTGTGTAAATATTTAACATTTTGTTTCGCACCATTCCATAATTCAAACGCTTGTTGTACAATGTATGACCCCTCGAGTCGCTTCGTACCCAAATGGTATTGACCCTTCTTCGAGGTTTGGTTTTAAGTGTACAATTGCTTTGCTCTCCAAAAAGGCTATTGAGGTCCAGGTTCGGTAACCTTTCTATCGCCCTATTCCTACTGGTATCCATGACCTGTAGATGGAGGCCCACCTTCCCTTGGATACAAAGAATAATAAGCTGAGCTAATGTTCTTGAATTTATCGCCTCTCCTCGAAAAATTCGATTATTTCTTTCCTGCCATATGTGATAAACACTATATATAAATGAGAGCTTAGGATCTTTCCATGTAAATTCCCGCCACGCAGATAGGCACAAAGCCAGTTAAGGGCCTGAGTCCAAGCATAGAGCTATACCGCAAGCCAGATTTGCTCAAGACTTGGTCCCAGATTGCTCGGCTGAATTGGCATTCAAAGAATAAGTGGTGAACAGTTTCAAGACTTCCATTGCATAAGACACATGTATTGGTATTCACAGTACCAAACTCAAGAAGCTTGTCTCTGGTCATGAGGCCATTGTTTATGGCGAGCCAAGCTATAAAGGAGTAGCGAGGCACTGCACCTTTGAACCAAATGAGGCTGGACCAAGATACCACAGGCTTGCAAGACCTGATAGAATTCCATGTAGAGGCAAGACTGAAGTTCCCAGAGGGTGCAGGGGTTCAAACGATTTTATCATCCTGACTACTCCGCAGCCGGGGAATGGAAGGAAGGTCCTGCCAGAATAAGCTGAGGTGGAGAATAGGAATATCTGGTGGTCTCCACCTCATTCCATCTATCCTCGGATTTTTCCTCTTCCTCTCCTTTCAGTCGAGCGATTTCATACCTCTCCCTTCGGTCTCGCTTCCTGCCATCCAGCCTCTGTCATAGGCCTTTATCTGACCAAGTATACAAAGATGAAAGCAGCTATGGCGAATGAAGTGGGGCATTCAATCTCATATCCAAGGGTGATCCACGAGCCTACGAAAGGTCATATCTGAAAGAGAACTATACACTATACAATCAAATAGAAATATCCCTGGGATAATTCATTACTGTCCGGGTGAAAAGGAAAAGCTCCTCAAGATACAAGAAATAGAAGCTACTATATAAATACATTCTGCCATCACAAATTGAGAGAGGAATAAGTAAGTGCAAGTCAAGAGGGAAGAAGAAGCACAAGCAAGAGAGGGCGAGCTATGCAACTTGACAATTCATACCAAGCTCTTCAACAAAGATAGGGCACGGCCAAAAAAAAAAGACTGTATGGACCAGCATTTCGGTACTGCACTAAATCGATCGGCGGTAAGCATCTATAATAGCTTCAAGTGATGGTAATTAAAAGACCAAAATGGAAAGAAGAGAGACTCAGACTAAGAAGCCAATATCGCAATGATTAGGAATCTCCAGCGATAAGAAGATCAGAGATAGAGATCCACCATCGAAAGGAAAGGGCGGAAGCTCTGCATTTGTCACATGGTCTGTGCCTCTCTCGCAGATCAGTTCACTTATGTCGGCGGCGAGCCTTACGGAGGGCATCTAGGACCCGCCTTCTACGGATGGGTCTTCAAGCATTATCCATCCCTTGCTCCCGGCGCAGTAAGTCTCCCGCTGCACTATGGGGCTGGAGAGAGAAGCGATGCCGAGTCACCGATCCCATCGAAATGGCCCAGACACTAGACACTAAATTCCATCCAGCCTGGTGTCCACGTTCCATTGCGCTGGTGTCGATGATCTCGAAAGACCGCGTCGGGGACGTTGAAGTGCATTATTACGGCATAGAGCAAGAGGAGCGTGGGGTTGTGCAGCTGGGGCATACCCTTTCCGGGTACTGCTCATCTGTAAACACAATTATCCGCAACCCAATTTGGCCTTGCGCAAGACGGCTGCTGCTCGACCAAGCTGCTCCAATGTTCGAGCCGATAAATGTATCAGAGTGTTCGATGGTTTGCTGCCTCAGCCATCATAAGACTTCGAAGATCAAAATCTTCAGCGAGGCACACGCGGACCTCATGAACCGCTATCTGTATCCATACCTTGTTGGGTTCGCGCACAAGATTATTCTGCCCTACATGGATAGACAGCCCCGGTGGGTGGGCTCGTGGAAGGATGCATACAAGGCGGCTGTAACATCCAGCGAACTCATGCGGGGAATTTCTCCAAACTGTATCTACCCGCGTGAGTGGATTGTCAGGGCAGCGGTAATGGCAGCTGAAGCGGGAAAGCCAGACCCGAAGATCTCCTTCATTCAACCGGAAGGGGAGAGGGGAACTTGGCGTCTGGACGAGGAGGAACTGGCCAAGGCACGGAGGGCGCTACAATCTCTCGAGGAGTTCTTGAAGGAGAGAGAGGATGAATCTGCTACTCTTGCCGGCCAGCTCGCAGAGAGGGAGGCAGCACATGAGGCCGCCACCCAAGAACTTGCCGAGTTGAATGAGGCCTTGGGGGAGAAGAGGCGAACGCTGGAGATGCTGGGTTCGGGACGTAAGAAGAAGACACCATTCGCACAGCGATCATTGTAATGATTCCGATCATGTAAGGCCAATGACACGCTGTAAGGAAATGATGGCAATTCTGAAGAAAATCCGCCTCCATCATCTCCTGCGAGGTCTTAAGTGTCGACAGGTGGTACCCTGAAGTGCCTGACAGGATTTGAACCTAAGGATGCACTGTCTCCACAGCCTCACCACTAAAGTGACTTCAGCGGTAAAACAACAAGTGATCTGGTCTGGTCTAGCAACAATTGTATTATTTAGTTATCGTCTCTATCTTCAAGTAGTCCTGCTCTACCAACGCTTAGCTAATAAGACCCGCATATTTCTTAATGAGCCAGTCAGACCCTATCGATTCACAGAAGGAAAGAAGAAGACAGAGCCAGTTATTCCCATCTCTACCTTAGCATAGTCAGAATGTGGATAGACGGTACGGAGCAAGAAAACGGCGTTAGCGCAACGGTGGTCGTAGATCAACAGATCAATCCCTTGCTTGTTTGCTAAAGAGGCTGATTCCGAACCGTAGTACAGTACGTACCTCAGCGCCTAGAAGAAAGCTTTCACTGACTTTGTTTTACTATACAAAGAAATTCCCATTGAGAGCGAACTAAAGGAATGGACGGGATCAGGATGCGATCGACCTTTACCTTAGCAGTAATAGAGATAGCATAGCTGTAGACAGGGGCAGGGCCCGAGACGGATTATATATAATAAAGACGGGAGTCGCTTTGATTGATTGCTTGCGACAGCTTATCGATGCTCGTTATAGCGGTGAAGTTCCTCAAACCAGAAATTTCAATGGGCTACGAGAGAAATGAACTTTACATACTGATATCGCATACCGAAGGGAAGGCCTAATTGTACCACTCCTCCTTACCTTCCGCCTGCCGTCCCCCTCCTCTTGCTTTGCTAGCTTTCCTTTTCAACTCGGAAGCACTTAGCCTTTCCCCTAAGCTGATCCAGCTGATGCGAGAGTTCCAGCTCAAGCACCTATTTCTTTTGTACCTTCATTCAATTCACAGATAGTGATTGCGCCAATTCATTCATTAAAGAAAGATTTTCGCTTGCTAATTATAAGAGTGTCATACTCAATCAATTAAAGATAGACTCTCTCTCTTCTATACGATAGGCTAGTCCCATATGTTAACTAGCGGAACTCTTGAAGGAGGGAAGTCTAAGAAACACAATATTTAAGCTTATCTATTACATGAGTCCCCCCGAAACCCCATGCTCCTTCGGTACGTTCTTCTTTATTTCGTTCTTTCATGTGCTTTCTGGAAAAAATTCCTTATACCATCGCTCGAAGGGCGGATTCCGCGGAGCTACTATAACTATAATAAGAAGTCGAAAAAAGCTTATTTTGAGCATGTTCATGTTCCTCTCGTACGTTCATGATATTGCTTTCACATGGCTCTTCAAGGCTCAACTAAATGAACTATAATGGACTTAGCTTGCTCGTGTAAAAACTTCATATCGTCCTGCTACCTTGACTTCATACTTTGAGTATATACCTTTGTCCTATTCTTTTATCGTAAACTTGGCTATTGCCATATACCTCCTCTTTCGGGTAGTCTAATTTGAAGTTCTATTAATTCCTCCTTATGGTATCGTATTCCCCCATTCAAGCCTCTGTTATATGTTCTAATGGAATTTCCTTTCGTAGGCTCAAAAAGTTGTCATTCTTCAGATCTTTGTTGATTGGCCGGCCGATATGGGATAACCTATTTGAAACAAAGAGATTTGTGTAACGGCTTGGTGTACCGAACTTGGCTTATACATTCTCCTATTATACTGCATCCGCCAGTCGAACAAGTAAGGGATTCCTCGCCCGGTGTGCTGCCTTGGTAAGCTCGATACCAGGGCATCTTTTTACACCATTGATAGCTAAGGATTCGGACCCTAGTACTCACTTATGAGAGAGTAGACATCAATCATCCTATCTCTTTCTTCCTTTACCAACCAATCACGTAATCATATCATATTTCATTGTCGTCGCAGATGGGACCAAACAATTATCATTGTCTCGATTCGTACACACGTACAAGAGAAAGCACTAAAGGGATACGTTAACGCTATCTCCGAGAAGTAGAGTGCTATGAGGCATGGCTTCTTTCCATCTCATTCGGGATGCTTTGCTTATTTCTCTTCCTTCTTTCGTGATATAGGGTTCGGGAAGAGAAAGCCTTGTCTTATTAAATTAAGTAGTGCAATCATTAATGATGTGACATCTCTAAAGGAAACAATGCTCAAAGTCGAGAAAGCTATAAAGAATAAAACAAAGCAAATCTTGATGAATGAAGTCTCACATTGGATCATCAGACAAGGCAGGGAAAGCAGACTGAGACTACGACCAAGCGAACCATACTGATTCAGTTCATCTACTCGACTTTACTCTACTTATATTGTATTTGACAGAGGAATGTGATTCTTTCTCATCTTTATCCTTCCCCATACGATGATGCTGTCTAGTTCATTTTACATTCCTACTATTAGTATATCTCTTCTGATTGATCATTGAAAAAACAAACCTTCTCCATAGTCTGATTCTTGCCCACCGTCCTGTGCTATTAGATGAAGAGAGGTATGATCGCAGGGACCATCTTCTGACCCCACCCTAGCCCATCTTTTCCGATCTCTTAGCCTAGCCTACCAGATCAATGGACTTAGCCGATCCGAGCCATCAAAGACCAAACTGTATAACCTGGATCCGTTTGTTAGGAAGACCACAAGTAGTTGTCACACAGCGTTGATCAGTCTCATTTCAATCATTAAATTGTTTTAGCTCATCATATGGGAAAACAAATAAACCCTTTTTTTTCCTAATAGCAGGTGATCTTGATCGATTAAGTCTGATCTCATTATATCTATTAGTGAAATCCATTCAATGGCCATTTACCGTCACGATCTCACCCGATCAATGGCAAGAGGATCAATCATCTTGATTCAATTCCAATCTCGTAATGAAAGAGATTAAGGCTTGTTCACTATCGAAAGAAAGCTCCTTGATTTGATGATCTCAGTATTCCAGTACTGTGTTAAGAAGATATCCCTATTGATCTATTAAATAACGATAGGTCTTGTCAGAGCCTTCTTCTTCTAGCACTGGTGCATCTAGACGAGGCTAGGCTACTTTTTATATACTAGATTTAGACGAGAGGGGAAAGCTAGAGATAGCTAGATGTATAAATCTTCAGTTGACTAGGCACTGTGCGAATAAACAGAGAGACAGAAGGCAAGGTTGGCGGGCAAGGAAAGTTGTTATCTAAAGCCGGTAAGGAAGTGCTTTTGAAAGCTGTAGCTCAAGCTATCCCTGTATATGCAATGAGCTGTTTTAGACTTCCGGATGGGCTCTTTCAGGAGTTAAACTCTCTCATGTCCAATTTATGGTGGGGGAAGGGAGATAAAGGTGGAAAAATGCACTGGGTTTCTTGGGAAAAATTGTGCTACCCCAAATCCGGGGTCTTGGTTTCAGGGATCTAAAAGCCTTCAACCTTGCCATGTTAGCTAAACAAGGTTGGCGCATTCTGACTTGTTTTAATTCTTTGCTTCACAAAATCCTTAAGGTTTGGAACCCTCATTGCTCTTTTCTAGAAGCGGGAGTAAACCATCTTTTACTTGGCGAAGCATTTTGCAGGCTCGTTCCGTCATTGAACATGGTGTTCGATGGAGGATTGGCAATGGGGCAAGCGTTAGAATCTGGCATGATAAATGGGTACCAGTTCCACGATCATTTAGGGTGATTCGCCCTATTTCGCAATTGGAACAGTAAGTGATCTTATTGACTCTGAAAGGAAGTGTTGGAAAGAAGATATTATTAGGAATGTCTTTTTGGGTTTTGAAGCTGACAGGATTTTGAGTATTACTCTAAGCCCTTTTCTACCTAGTAACAGACTTTTAAGGCACTATACAAAGAATGGTTGGTTTGTTTGATTGAATGTGGAATTTCATTTATGTGGTGTGAATGCAGGGAAGACTGAAGGCAGGGGAACGGTGTAGAGAAAGGAATTTTTTACGTCCATCTGCCATAGACGCCAGGACTTACTTGTTGCTAGAGAGATGAGCACTCGCACAATAGTCATCTTTGCCACGGGACTAAACGTCTTGTCGTAGTCAATCCCGTACTGCTGTGAGAAAGCACGAGCAACCGCACCCAAATAAATACTCTGAAATGTGAAAGAGTCGGCTCTCTCTTGTACAATACCTGGTATGGCAAGAGAAAACCAAGCTTCGCTTGAGGCAATCTGTTGATGACACGGGCTTCAGTCATCATCCATTCGGCCCGGCTGCACATTCTTCGCATTCATCATGCGAGATGTCGATTCTTCCTCTCCGCGACTCCGTTCTGCTGTGTAGTATAAGAGCAGGCAAACTGTCTGCGAATCCCGTGCTTTTCAAGTAAGCACCAACTTCTGGGATGTGTATTCCCCTCCAGAGTCTGTCCTCAAACATAGTTTTCTTTGCCTTTACTTTCTAAATAAAATTCTCCACTAAGCTTCTGAACTCCATGAACTTTTGAAAGACTTCGGACTTCTCTTCTAAGAAATATACCCCGCGAGTAATCATCAATAAATGATTGCATATGCATATAAGGCTTACCTAAGCATGATGGAGTGTAGACTCTGCCAAAGACGTCTGCTTGAATGAGCTGGTCAACTTCTCCCCAGTTCTGTACATGCGCAAAGAATGTCTGAGTCCCTCTTCCTTTCCTGAACCTGTGAGAACACTCTAAGAATATGCCAGCAAAGATCTCATTCAATACTTGAGAAACTGCATCCATGACAATAATTTTTATGTGGTTGAGTAATAAATAGGGCCTAGCTTCCCAGGTTTTTTGGGTTTTGGAATAAACGATCTATCTATACATGAAAAGGATAAAACCTAAAGAAAGAATCCCTTAATGCCTTATCAATGGAAAGGTCTTCGAAACTATGAATCTTTCATCTCTTCCCCTCCCGCGATAAGGACGTGTCTAAGGATGCTACTTAGGGCGGGCGTGCTTCTTTCTATGGGGGCGCGCATCACTTTGGACGTGCTTTACCGGCAGATGCATGAGTCGGAACATAATAGCTAGGCACGTCGTGGGAGGAGAATAAGCAAAATCTTTTGCATAATCCAAATAAAAGTCAACATCTCGCTGATAAAAATCATCATCACGAGCAAACTTCTAGTCGATCTACCGGATCAACTTCTGCCTACCCCGCCCGGTCAAAGATCGTCGGGAGTGTTTTTTCTTCAACGGGAGGCCAGCCTATTATTCCACCCACCTCTATCCATAAGTAGTGAGAGCGAACTTGGTTCTCCGGCGCCTGGCTATTTCCCCCGTCCAGTCCCCCCGGTTGGGCCAAGCTAATGAGATCCGGGCTCAGCCCATTTGTAGTAAACGCAGCTTAAACACTATCACTATTCCAAAACATTGATGAAAGAAAACCCATAATAGTTATTCCCACCCTCCCAGGGGGGTACTTGATTGATCAGGAGAAAGGTCTACTTTTTCCCCCTTATAATATGGGGGTCGTTAGCGCTGCCAGTGCATTTGTTCCTCTGCTTGTCCGCTACCCTTAATTTAATAATGCCTTCCGTCAGTATGAGTGAACGTGTTTCCCAGCTCCCGGTCTTTCTAAACAACAACGGTTCTAATAAATTCAGCCTTGTCATGGCTGGTTTGGGTTAGAATTCATAAAGGTGGGTAGAGATGGCCGCAGTAGATTCTTCCGACCGAGTCCCAGTGGCAGAGTCTTGAGGCACGAATCCAACGGCAAGGGAATCAGCGGCTGATCGCGATTCATCAGTCGCAATTCTCCCAGCCCAGCAGCTATCCATTTTAATTCGCCAGTCAATGACTGAGCTGTGATTGCATAGGTAATATTTCAAGCTGGAGCGGAGGCAGCAGAGACGAAGGTGAGAGCAGGGGGGTAGGAGTAGGGCACCCTAGTTACAGTTCGCCCGAAGCATCGCTAGAGGCATAGGCAGTCAGAAATAAAAATCGTGGTCGATCTTTCTCAAGCTATCAAATCAGCAAGGGTTCTAGAATAGTCAAGGCTACTCGATAAAGGATGGCTGGCATTCATCAGTACGTGGATCCGCCGTAGGGGTTGGTTCAGCCACTCGACGACCGGCACTTGCCATTGAAAAACCAATTGTAGTGCTTTATGCAGCGGGGTACCGCGATCGAACGTCACCGGAACGCCCCAATATGAGAAAGCCATTTCGGGTGCGGTAGATCAACAACCCGAATTACTACACGAAATTTGTGGAATTGCAAAAGACAAGTGAACTCGGCAAAACGGAATGCTTTGTGAAAGGTTCTTGATCCATTTGCTGTTCACCGCTCAGCCCATAGCAATAGGGGGGACTAATAAAACCACATAACTGATACATCGGAATAGCATCTCCTTTATATGCTTTTGCGTATAAACTAAAAAAGTAGCGCACTCAATCCAGTCTTCGCACGAAAAATGGGCTCTTCAAGAGCCTCAAATCTCGCTCGTTAAAGCGCTTTCACACTTACGTCAACCGTTGAGACCCGCATGCGCGTCTCACACCTGCGCATCGACGCCTCGGATAGTTCGTTCAGTCCCAGCAAGTGGAGGGTTCGAAGAAGAGGAACAAGGATTTTTCTGCGCACGGATACGACTCAAACA